ACTTGGGAATCTCTCTAAACTAAAATAAAAGAAAAGGGATTTCCTTATTTTTATCTAAAATATTCACGAGGTATAACTAGCAATTCCTTTTTCTCTGTTACGGAATCGACCATAGATCAATTCCCCTTTTACTCAAAAGTCTTGAATGAATATACCTATGAATTCTGAGTTTCATGTTACTTCTCCAAAAATACATGTCAGAATTGGGGGCATCCCAATCAGATTGAATGGGATGACAGTTTATCAGTACGAATCTGTAAAATACAAATTTTGATCAAATCACACATCGCAGTATACTAGGCCTTCTAATTCCTTAAGAGGTTTATCTAAAAGATTCGCGATATAACTAGGAAGACGTTTCAAATACCACACATGAGTCACTGGACATGCGAGTTTGATGTATCCCATTTGATATCTTCGTATTCCAGAATCCACAAATTCCACCCCACATTGTTCACAAAATTTCGGTTCTTCTTTTTCCGCCCCGATTACTCGATAATTTCCACAAGAACAAATTCCACTTTTTATGGGTCCAAAGATTCTTTCGCAAAATAAGCCATCCTTTTCCGGTTTATTGCTTTTATAATGAAAAGTATAAGGTTTTGTCACCTCTCCGACTACCTCTCCATTAGGTAAAATTTTGTCGGCCCAAGCCTTTATTTGTTCAGGAGAAACTAGTCCAATTTGAAGTTGTTGATGTTTATACCGGTCAATCATAGAATATAAATTCTGATTCATCCAGATCAAGCTTCCTTCCTAGTAATCCGGAAGTTCTTCTCAGATACAAGGAAATGGTTCAATTCTAAGGCCAAAGATCGTAATTCTCTAACGAGTAATCGAAAAGATTCTGGAGCATCTTCTGGATTAGGTACTCTTCCTCCAATGATTGTAGCACCAAGTACTTCTTGGCGAGCTCTAATATGATCAGATTTATAAGTAAGCATCTCTTGTAAAATATGAGCAACACCAAATCCTTCCAGAGCCCAAACTTCCATTTCTCCTACTCGTTGTCCGCCTTGGTTCGCTCTTCCCCTAAGGGGTTGTTGTGTAACAAGTGCATAATGTCCGCTAGAACGCCCGTGGATTTTATCATCAACTTGATGAATTAATTTTAGGATATAAGACTTTCCTATTAGAACAGGTTGTTCAAAAGGATTTCCCGTTCTTCCATCAAATATTATGCTTTTTCCCGGATACTCGGGTTCAAATACCCATGGATTATTTGTTTGCTTACTGGCTTCGTATAATTGAGAAAAAACTAGTTTTCTCGAAGCTTCCTGCTCATATCTCTCATCAAAAGGTGCTATTCTATAATGTCTCCTTAACAGATCCCCCGCTAAACCAAGCGAGCATTCAAATATCTGTCCCACATTCATTCGTGATGGTACCCCTAATGGATTGAAAACCATATCAACAGGCGTTCCATCTTGCAAATAGGGCATATCTTGTCTAGGCAAAATTTTTGAAATGATACCTTTATTTCCATGTCTTCCAGCAACTTTATCACCTACTTGGATTTCACGTTTCTGTAAAATATATACACGAATCGTTTCTGGATTATAACGGGAACTCCCCCCCTTCCGGATCCATCTCACATCAATAACGCGACCTTTTCCACCTATGGGTAGTTTTAGAGAAGTTTCTTTTGCAGTGGATACCCGAATTCCAAGTATGGCTCGCAATAATCTATCCTCTGGTGCATACGACGATTCATTTGCTGTCTGAGGTGTTAATTTACCTACTAAAATATCACCCGTTTCTACCCAAGATCCCAGCACCACAACGCCGTTTCTGTCTAAATTTCGGATTAAATGGGCCTCTAGGTGAGGTATTTCTTTTGTGATTTTTTCAGGTCCTTGACTTGTCACATGAGTCTGAATTTCATATTTTCGTATGTGAAAAGAAGTATATATATCTTCATATACTAGGCGTTCGCTAATTAGTACTGCGTCTTCAAAATTGTAACCTTCCCATAGCATATAAGCTACTAATACGTTTTTTCCTAAAGCAAGTTCCCCCCCAACAGTAGCCGCACCATCTGCTAAAATTTGTCCTTTTTTAAAGCATTTACCCCGCGAAACTTGAGGTTTTTGATGCATACAAGTATTTTTATTGGAACGTTGATAGATAACTAATGGAATAGTTCTAGTATTAGTGTCCCCGTTACTTGAGAAAATAATTTTGTGAGTATCAATATAAATAACCTGTCCCTCGTAGTCGGCTATAGCGGAAACCTCCGAATCTAGGGCTGTTTGGTGTTCCAGCCCAGTTCCAACAATACACCTCTCGGATCGAGAAAGTGGAACTGCTTGGCGCTGCATATTAGAACTCATTAACGCCCGATTCGCATCATTATGCTCGATAAAGGGAATGAGGGAAGCTCCAATAGAAAAATATTGGAAGGGAAAAATATTTCTAAGGTGAATCTGTTCCCATGCAATAGTCAAGAATTCTTGGCGGTATCGGGCCGGAACAACCTGTTCCTCCTGAATACCCAGATTCAAGGCCAAAGAATTTCCCGCTGCTACCATATAATATTCATCCCTATTCGGTGCTAAAAAAACTATCTGTGCTTCTTCTTTTGATTTTGATCTTTCAGACATTTCGTAAAAAGGACTTTCTATGGCCCCCCAATAATCAATCCTCACATGAATGGCTAAGGATCCAATAAGTCCAACATTAATTCCTTCGGATGTATCAATTGGACAAATACGCCCATAATGGCTAGGATGGATATCTCGTATCCGAAAACTAGCAGTTCGCCCCGTCAACCCTCCAGGGCCCAAATAACTCAATTTTCGTCCATGGACGATTTGTGTCAATGGATTTGTTCGATCCAAAACTTGAGATAAAGGATGTAGTCCAAAAAACGATTCATAAGTAGTTGTTAATGAAGTTGAAGTTATCAAATTTTTTGGAGTCGGTATCAATTTATGCCGGATTGCTCCACATATAGTTCCTCGAACCGCATTTTCTAAACGAACAAGAGCCAATCCGAATTGGTCTTGTAACAAATCTGCTATAGAGCGAATACGTTTATTTTTCAAGTGATTCATATCGTCAAGTGTACCCACTCCAAATTTAATTCCGATCAAATGATCCGCAGCAGCCAATACATCTCGTGGTAATAAAAATGTATTGTTTTGGGGTATGTCAAGATTCAGTCTCTGATTTATATTTTGTCGACCAACCCTTCCTAATTCACACCTTTGTTGAAAAAATTTCTTTTGTAATTCCTTACATAAGGACTCGGAAAATATTGGATCCCCACCTACACAGGCAAATTGTTGATAAAACTCCAAAATAGCATTTTCTTTTGACCTAATTTTTTTTTTCTCCTTATCATTCAGGAAAGACAAGAAAATCTCGGGGTAACAAACATTATCGAGAATTTCTCTTAAATTCGACCCCATAGCTGATGATAAAACTAGAATAGATATTTTTTGTTTTCTACTCACGCGAGCCCATATCCTTGCTTTTCTATCAATTTCTAATTCTGATCTTCCTCCCCAATCTGATATTATGGTGCAGGTATAGATAGAAATTCCGTTATGGTCCAATTCGGACCGGTAATAAATACCGGGACTTTGCAATATTTGATTAATAACAATTCTGTATATTCCATTTACTATAAAAGTTCCCAGGGAATTCATTAGAGGAATGTTTCCGAGAAAAACGGTTTGTTCTTGCATATCTCGACGGGTTTTCAGAATTAACCCTGCGGGTACATATAATTCAGAAGAATATGTGAGCGATTCATACACGGCATTTCCTTCGTTTATTAAGGGTTCTACTAATTGATATCTTTCCACAAATAATTGAAATTCAATTTCTTGATCTGTATCTTCAATTTTTGGAAACTTATGAAATTCTTCCACCAAGCCCTTATCAATAAACCTGCAAAATCCCTCAAACTGGATCTGACTAAATCCAGGTATTGTGGACATTCCTTCATTTCCATCATTCCGGAGCATCTTAATCTTCAGTTTCCTGTTTCTCGAAAAATCCCATTATTGGCTCACTATTAATCGAACTATAATACGTATCGATTAAGCAATGATGGGATGTATATTCTGTTTACTAAATCACATGAAATTTTAGCCAACTCCATAAAAACTCCATATATGTATTTCATACGTATGAGTGGAAAAGAAAGAGAGGAATGGAGAGTATTTTCGACGCAAGTTTGAATTTTTTCAGGTACAAATAGAAATGAATTGAGAAAGCATTCTTGGAAACTGAAACTTAGGGAATCTTGTATAGAATACCCAAATGGATCCAATTTATTATATTACGATTCTTTTGGGTACAAAAAAAGAGAAAAGGATTCAGGATAAAATCGAATTTTTTTTTGAATAAGATATAATCAAGGAATAAGATATAAAGCCATATATAGTTTCTTTTTTTAGCGTAGTTTAAAACAAACTTATCTTTTGCTAGTAGAATTTATAGAAGATAATTGAGTTATGGTTGTGTAATAGGAGTAGGGGTTTATTAAGTTAAGTTTATTAAGTGCATGTCGATGTAACTATATTATCTATTATCTATCTGCATATCAGCTCTTTTATCGTAATTTTACCTGAGACAATAGGGGTCCCACTCTATTATAATCATCATTTTCTATTCCATATAATATAATATATTTAATGAAAATAATATAATATATTTAATGAAAACGAAACGGCCAGGATTTTTTCTATAGGGATATACATAAAAAAGAGACCCAACTCGGTCTCGGTATCTATAATCTATGTAACAATTTTCTGTCCGGGGGTTGACATATACATATATATCTTGTTATAATAAAACATTGTAATTATTGTCAACATTTGTCTTGACAAAGATAGATTATTCAATCTAATTCTTGAATCTTAAGAAGATAAGAAGGGGAGAATTAAAAATGAAAAAGAGAAAGTGATGTATGTCTTAAGATATAATCAATCAAATAGAATAATCTCAACTAAACTAGACCAAAACAAAACTAGAAAAAAAAAAAACGAAAACAAATTTTTAGTTGTCAATTGTATTGGAAATTGTAATATGTAATAATAATTATCTAATTTTATAGAATTGTAAATTATTTAATTGTATTGTATAATTGTATAAGTAATTAAGTAATAAACTTCATTTTTAATTTTGATTAAAGTAAATTAAAAAAAAATTATAGAATATGGATAGGCACTAGTCTTTTTTTCTAGTTTTGATCAGATTTGGCGACATAGCCAAGCGGTAAGGCAGGGGACTGCAAATCCTTTATCCCCAGTTCAAATCTGGGTGTCGCCTGATCAACAAACAAAGGATTTGCGGTTGTTTATTATGTTAATCTAACTCAACAAATGCTTGTCGTGCGAAAGGAGAGACAAAGATAAAGACTGTAGAAAAGTTAGGATTTTGGGTGTGACCCAAGGCAGTATAAATAAAAATGAAGTAAACCTTACTTTTTAATATCATTATTATTGGTTTGAACATTTATTTGATTTATCAATTGAATAAAATAGTGAGAGAAGAGTTTCTTCTGGAATTTAAAATAATAGGTCATAAATCTTGGTAACCAAAGGTTTCTAAAGAATACTCCATTTCTTTTTGCTCCGAGGGTGGAAAGAATTGTACAAAAAAACTTTCAAGACTTCCCAACTCTATTTAAATAAACTAATGTTTACGAAACTCTGTATCGAATTTAATTGTATAGCTTGATATGATAGTTAGAAGTTGCGGAAAGGGCCAGGGGGGATATTTTGTATCCAAATTTACGAGAGTCTCTAAGCACTCAAACATTCAATCGGGTTGATTTAGTCGGCCCTTTCTTATTTCTTATAGAGAAAAGTAAAAAGTTGAAAAAAAAAAATTATGTAATATTAGCAACGGTGCCGTTGTATTCTTTCACAAAAAGAAAGACAACAAGACTTAGATCAAACAGAAGACTTTGTTTGATATTTGTTTGATAGATAATTATCCATCTTAATGATATATTTTAATGTCTTTTGTTTGGTAACAAATAATAGGTCCTACTATTCCTACATCTTTTATTTGGATAGGAACATTTTTTGCTATTTCGTTTCCCAATAAAAAGTGTATGTATCGTAATTGTGCTTAATGTTTCCCGATTCCACCCGAAATCTTAGAATATAGGAACTTGTTATAGGTAGATTTCTTGGATTGCTTCATCAATAGCCTAAAATCAGAATTTCATTTTGACTCTGTGCCATCAATTTCACTATAATTATGGATTAATAATGGAATAATTTTTTTATAGACGTAGGAGGCATAATTCATATGGATATAGTAAGTCTCGCTTGGGCTGCTTTAATGGTAGTTTTTACATTTTCCCTCTCACTCGTAGTATGGGGAAGGAGTGGACTCTAGGGGTATTACTAATTGAATAATTGATTTAATAATGGAATTGTATCAATTGTTTAATTGAGCCTTTTCCGAAGCTTTTTTTAAGAATGTCTCCGTATCAAAATGTCTCTGTATTAAAATAATACTGGAATCCGGTATAAGAAAATACAATAATGAATAATGATCATTCGATCAAAGTGAAACAATGAAGGATTATTTTAGTTGTATTTCGAAATTTAAATTTACACATGATAGGACATTTTTTTCCAACCGAATTCTTCCTAAACTTTCTAAAAAAAAAAAAAAAAGAATATATATATAAAGAATATATATATATAGTATATAAAAATATATAGATATATAATCTATATAAGTTATTTATATCTATACTAGATAAGTAGAATATTATAGATATAGAATCAAAATATAGAGTATACTGCTAGATATATATTATATATATCTATATAGAAATATATATATAATAAATATATATATATAAGTAGAATCTAATTCTAATATATAGATAATAATTTAATATGAATACTATCTAGATAACTAGAATATATAGTTTAAATATTCTATTCTAATAAATATCTAATAAATACGAGTATAGTACTAGATAGTATGGTAGAAAGAATTATATAGTATAGTTCTTTCTACATACTACCCCACCTCAGATATTTATGATTCCAGCCGGATCATTTTATTTAAGACTTGGAGTTTGAATCCTTTTCTTTCGTTTCTTTAATCATTGATAAAAACAAAAAATTCAAGTTTCAGTCAAATTAATCATTTTGACTGACTGTTTTTACGTAGATGATAAGTAAAAAAGCAGTAGGAACTAAGATAAACAGTGCGGTAGCAATAAATGCAAGAATATTGACTTCCATAATCTCATGGTTTTTTTACTTCATAATAACTCGGGATCTAATCCCATAGAGATGAGAAACTGGATTCCATTAAATTTACTGGAATCAATTGCATCCCGATGATACTGAATCGGATCAATATTATGAATAACAATATCTGCTCGAGCAAATCGATTGGTCGTCGAAAATTGAATAGTATATCATAGGAAGATCTTGTAAATTCGAAAGGGTTTTTATTTTTGAATTAGGAAATCCTATTGAATTTTTCATCCCCTTCTATTCTTTTTTATAA